ACATTCTATCTATTGATAGAACACAAAGAACAAACTCTTTCATTCCTCTTTGTCTTCAATCAAAACAAAAAAGAAATACCTCTAATTTTATAAGGTTAAATAAAAAATAAAAAATTCGATTGTTAATTTGATATAAGATAATTGCTATGCTTAGTGTGTGACTCGGTGGTTTTTGATTTTTAGGGAAAGGATTCAAAAAAAAAAATAGGCCGACTCCTATTATGAATTAATAAGTATAGAACTAATAACCAATATAGAACTAATAACCAACCCATCGCTTTGCATTATCTGGATTCAAAGAAGCAGTCAAGATATGATATAGTAATCATATAATTGCAGCAATTGCAATTTTTTTTTTTTTTTTCAGAAAAAAAAAATCAATCTGATTATTTTATTCTAAAACAAAATAGAAAATAATGCAGATAAATGGAAGGGTGAAAGAAAGAAAAAAAAAGAAAAAAAAAATATCAATGATATATGATTCCAATATGTAAGGTCTATGATTCATTTTATAAAAGCCAATGAATGTAATAAAGCATCAATAGAGATTGATCTATAATTAAATGAATCTATTCATAGAACAAAAAATCAAGAGCCTGGGGCCAATAAAGACTGAGAAAATTGACTCAATAACAAATTTCATTCAATTTGATTTTATTCAGGACTCCATTGTAAAAGTAGGACCTAACCATTAATTGGGAAGTGATGGGGACGACGGAACCAATAAATCAGTACTGATTTATTGGGCAGGATGGCGAAAGAAAAGAAAGGAACCAGTAGACAATTCATTTCTATTTAGTCTTTATTCTAAAAGCTAATGGATTACTTCCACAAATGAAATAATTATTGAAATAGTAAAATAATTATTGAAATAGTAAATATTCGCCCGCGAAGGTTTTTATGTTATTAAATTTAATAATTTTAAACAAAACAATCTGATAACATATTGACTATATAAAATATATAAACAGAATGAAAACCAGAAATCGAATACATAGTCATATAAAATTCGATAGAATAGAAAATAGAATAATACAAAAATATACAAATTTCTAATAATACAAATTTATAATAACAGGAGAAATCCCACCAAATACCATGCTTTAGTATAGTATATTATTACATGTATATTTTTTTAATCATTTCATTCGCGAGGAGCTGGATGAGAAGAAACTCTCATGTCCGGTTCTGTAGTAGGGATGGAATTGATAAACGACCATCTACTATAACCCCAAAAGAACCAGATTCCGTAAGCAACATAGAGGAAGAATGAAAGGAATGTCTTATCGAGGTAATTGTATTTCTTTCGGTAGATATGCTCTTCAGGCACTTGAACCCGCTTGGATTACATCTAGACAAATAGAAGCGGGACGACGAGCAATGACAAGAAATGCGCGCCGCGGGGGAAAAATATGGGTACGTATATTTCCTGACAAACCTGTTACTGCAAGACCTACGGAAACACGTATGGGATCGGGGAAAGGATCCCCCGAATATTGGGTAGCTGTCGTTAAACCTGGCAGAATACTTTATGAAATGGGCGGAGTAACAGAAAATATAGCTAGAAAGGCTATTTCAATAGCAGCGTCAAAAATGCCTATACAAACTCAATTCATTATTTCGAGATAGGAATAGAAAAACCAAAGGAAAAAGTCCTTTAGGATTAAAAAAACAAAAATCGAACGTTTATTTTTTTTTTTGAACAAAAATATTTCTTTTTTTTTGCCCTTTGCATTGAAATAACAGATTAAAAAAATGATATGATCCAATCTCAGACCCATTTGAGTGTAGCAGATAACAGTGGAGCCCGAAAATTAATATGTATTCGAATCATGGGAACTAGTAATCGGCGATATGCACATATCGGTGACATTATTGTTGCTGTAATCAAAGAAGCCGTACCAAATTCACCTCTAGAAAGATCCGAAGTAATCAGAGCTGTAATTGTACGTACTTGTAAAGAACTCAAACGTGACAACGGCATAATAATAAGATATGATGACAATGCTGCAGTTGTCATTGATCAAGACGGAAACCCAAAAGGAACTCGAATTTTTGGTGCAATCGCCCGGGAATTGAGACAGTTAAATTTCACTAAAATAGTTTCATTAGCACCTGAAGTATTGTAAGATAAAACATTGTAAGATATAAGATGAGACCCCGATATAGTTATAGTATTTGAATGGAATTAATTATTAATTAAAGTAAATTAGAATAAATTAGAAAATTAATTAAAAAAAATTAATTAAAAATGAAAGAAATTAGTAGATTGGAGTTCATGCATATACCTCTAAAATAATAAAAAAAATGAATTCATATGATAAAAAGAAAACAAACAAAAAAAAAAGAAAAATATGTTGATTATATCAAAATTATGAGGCACCAATAAATTGAGTTTATCATGGGGAGAGACACTATTGCTGACATAATAACCTCTATACGAAATGTGGACACGGATAGAAAAGGAACTGTCCGACTAGCATTTACTAACATCACCGAAAAAATTATTAAAATACTTTTGCAAGAAGGTTTTATTGAAAATGTGAGGAAACATCAGGAAGGTAAGAAATTTTTTGTTGTTTTAACTCTACGACATAGACGAAATAGGAAAGGATCGTATGGAACTAATCTAAATTTAAAACGAATAAGTCGGCCTGGTCTACGAATCTATTCTAACTATCAAAAAATTCCTAGAATTCTAGGCGGGATGGGGATTGTAATTCTTTCTACCTCTCGGGGTATAATGACAGACCGAGAGGCTCGACTAGAAAAAATCGGTGGAGAAATCTTGTGTTATATATGGTAATCTTTCCTCTCGGACATCCAAATTTTATCCGGACTTCCTGTTTGTGAAAAAAAAAAAAAAAAAAAATAGAAAGAAGAAAGAAAAGGGTTCTAATATTATTTTTATTATTTTTCCTGCATTATATTAATTGATACTTGATACTTCACGAGGTTTTAGCTGGAATGAAAGAATAAAAATAGAGTCAAGTCAAGAGGGTTTAATTGTTGAATCACTTACTAATGGTATCTCTCAAGTTTGTTTCGATAATGAAGATCGGATTTTAGGTTCTGTTTCAGAAAAAATCCGACATAGTTTTGTTTTATCCGTAGACTACTAAGGCATAGAGTAAAAATAAAAATGGAAGTAAGCCGATATGATTCGACCAGAGAACGTCTAATCTATAGACTACACAACAAAAATTCGAATGATTAGGTAGTTTTTTTTTTTCAACTTCCTTATTCCTTTCATTTTCATAGAGATATAATTCCAGATTGGAAAATTTAACGAAACTTATTTTCTTCAAAAACACATGTATATTCAAAATTAAGGAATGACAAATATGAAAATAAAGGCCTCCGCTCGTAAAATTTGTGAAAAATGCCGACTAATACGTAGACGGGGACGAATTAGAGTAATTTGTTCCAATCCGAGACATAAGCAAAGACAAGGCTAGTCCTTCGAAACCGGGACTCTTTATCTTCTTTATCTTTAAGGCATCCGATATATAAATAAAAAAAAAAGATTTATTTTGACATGACATGGATATATCCATAGACACCTGGCTTCTATTTATAAGATGATAACATAAAATATGGCAAAACCTTTACCTAGAATTGGTTCGCGCAGGAATGGCCGTATTAGTTCACGTAAGAATGCGCGTAAAATACCAAAAGGAGTTATTCATGTTCAAGCAAGTTTCAACAATACTATTGTGACGGTTACAGACGTACGGGGGCGGGTGATCTCATGGTCTTCCGCCGGAATGTGCGGGTTCAGGGGCACAAGAAGAGGGACACCATTTGCTGCTCAAACCGCAGCTGGAAATGCTATTCGGACAGTAGTGGATCAAGGTATGCAACGAGCTGAAGTCATGATAAAAGGCCCCGGTCTCGGACGAGATGCGGCATTAAGAGCTATTCGTAGAAGTGGTATATTATTAAGTTTCGTCCGGGATGTAACTCCTATGCCACATAATGGCTGCAGGCCCCCTAAAAAACGACGTGTGTAAAAATCTAAACATTGTAAACATTGTAAAAATATAAACATTGAAGAGATTTCAAGAGAAATAAATAATTCAATGATTTGATCAAAAATAACAAACATTCTTATGGTTCGAGAGAAAGTAACAATATCTACTCGGACACTACAGTGGAAGTGTGTTGAATCAAGAGCCGACAGTAAACGTCTTTTTTATGGACGCTTTATTATGTCTCCGCTTATGAAGGGTCAAGCGGACACAATAGGCATTGCGATGCGAAGGGGTTTGCTTGGAGAACTAGAAGGAACGTGTATCACACGCGCAAAATCTGAGAAAATACCACACGAATTTTCTACCCTAGCAGGGATTCAAGAATCAGTACATGAAATTTTAATGAATTTGAAAGAAATTGTATTGAGAAGCAATTTGTATGGAACTTGTGACGCGTCTATTTGTGTCAAAGGCCCTGGATATGTAACTGCTCAAGATATCATCTTACCACCTTCGGTGCAAATCGTTGATAATACACAGCATATAGCTATTCTAACGGAACCAATTGACTTGTGTATTGGCTTACAAATCGAAAGGACTCGTGGCTACTGTATAAAATCGCCAAATAACTTTCAAAATGGAAGTTATCCAATCGATGCTGTATTCATGCCCGTTCGAAATGTGAATCATAGTGTTCATTCTTATGGAAATGGGAATGAAAAGCAAGAGATACTTTTTATAGAAATATGGACAAATGGGAGTTTAACTCCTAAAGAAGCACTTCATGAAGCCTCTCGGCATTTGATTGATTTATTTATTCCTTTTTTACAGGCAGAAGAAGAAAACTTACATTTAGAAAAAAGCCAACATAAGGGTACTTTACCCCTTTTTACTTTTCATAATAAATTGGCTAAACTAAAGAAAAATCAACAAGAAATAGCATTGAAATATATTTTTATTGACCAATCAGAATTGACTCCTAAGATTTATAATTGTCTCAAAAAGTCCAATATACATACATTATCG